GGAAGATCCGAGTCTAAATGATACAGAAAAAAGCATTCATAGTTGGAGAAATGGTGACAATTCTAGTTACAGCAGTAATATTGATAATTTCTTTCGTGTCATGGACATTCCGAATTTCATCTCTGATGATACTTTTTTACTTATAGATAGTAGGGGGGATAGTTATTCCATATATTTTGATATTGAAAATCAAATTTTTGAGATTGATAACGATCATTCTTTTCTGAGTGAACTACAAAGTTCTTTTTCGAATTATTGGACTTCAAGTTATCTGAACTCGAAATCTAAGAGTGACGATACTTATAACGATCGTTCCGGATATTATACTAAAGATAGTTGGAATAATCACATTAATAATTGCATTGACAGTTATCTTCATTCTCAAATCAGTATTGGGAGTTCCATCCTAAGTGGTAGTGACAATTCCAGTGACAGTTACATTTTGAATTACATTTTTAATGAAAGTGGAAATAGGAGTGAAAATTTCAGTAAAAGAACGAGCACAAATGATAGTAATTTACCTAGAATAGAAAGTTCTAATAATCTTGATGTAACTCAAAAATATAAACATTTGTGGGTTCAATGTGAAAATTGTTATGCATTAAATTATAAGAAATTGCTTAAGTCAAAAATGGGTATTTGTGAACAATGTGGATATCATTTGAAAATTAATAGTTCAGATAGAATCGAACTTCTGATTGATCCGGGTACTTGGAATCCTATGGATGAAGATATGGTCTCTATGGATCCTATTGAATTTCATTCAGAGGAGGAAGCTTATAAAGATCGTATTGATTCTTATCAAACAAAGACAGGTTTAACTGAAGCTGTTCAAACAGGTATAGGTCAAATAAATGGTATTTCTATAGCAATTGGGGTTATGGATTTTGAGTTTATGGGAGGTAGTATGGGATCTGTAGTAGGGGAAAAAATCACCCGATTGATTGAATATGCTGCCAATAAAACCCTACCCCTTATTATAGTATGTGCTTCCGGGGGGGCACGCATGCAAGAAGGAAGCTTGAGCTTAATGCAAATGGCGAAAATATCGTCTGTTTTATATGATTATCAATCAAATAAAAAGTTATTCTATGTGTCAATCCTTACATCGCCTACTACTGGTGGGGTGACAGCCAGTTTTGGCATGTTGGGGGATATTATTATTGCCGAACCTAATGCCTACATTGCATTTGCGGGTAAAAGAGTAATTGAACAAACATTGAATAAGACAGTACCTGAAGGTTCACAAGCAGCCGAATTTTTATTCCATAAAGGTTTATTTGATCCAATCGTACCACGTAATCTTTTAAAAGGCGTTCTAAGTGAGTTATTTCAACTGCATGCTTTTTTTCCTTTGAATCAAAATAAAGTCGCGGATTAAAGTTTAAAGTCAATTATTTTATTTGTGTCAAAAAGTATTTTTTTTTTATTGGAATCTATCGGAATAAAAGGAAAAACCAGAAATGAAGGATGGGGTTTTTTCGTTGGCGATATCCTAATTTTTGAATAAAAAAAAAAGAATTCAAAAATAGCTTTTTTAGATCTTTCAATCTTTTTTGTGAATCTTTATTAACAATACCCCTTGGATCAAACTATAACGAATCCTTTGTAAATTTAATTTATAAGAAGTCGTGTATTTTCTTGTAGTAGAAGCAAAATAAAGAAAAAAAAGATGATGAATACTAAAGTAAAGTTGATTATCATATATTATATGTAGAAAGTGAATTTCTTTTGTAGTTCTACATTCCTTGTACTTCTTATATACTATATTAATTATATTAATTTTATAGAATTAGAATTCTAATTAATTTATTAATATAATAACAATAACATAATAACAACAAAAAATATAACAAACAGGTACAATTACAATACAATTGATAGTAAATCGAGGTAATAACTATGAACTTTCCCTCTATTTTTGTGCCTTTAGTAGGCCTAGTATTTCCGGCAATTGCAATGGCGTCTTTATTTATTTATGTTCAAAAAAATAAGATTGTTTAGATTTTCGGGTTCAAATCTCATTTTTCAAGACTTAGACTTGAATCATAACATAGATATCTATTTAGTGGAATGGTATACCGCGCGATTTCTTATGAACATAAACGAAAGAACCCTTACTTTAAATGTATGTGGAAAGATGACGACATAGGAGTACATGTTATTTTTTTGATCTAACTAAAAAGGAAAATATAAATAAATATTTACGTAGGATATTTAAATAGAAAGTGAAACACATCCGACATCAGAATAGGACTAGTTGATGAGAGTTACCTCGGAAACAAGACATAGTAAGGAAAGTACAATTCATTTGAGGTATTTTTCAATTCAAATAAAATGTAACCAAATCTAGTATGAATTGGCGCTCAGAACGTATATGGATAGAACTTATAACGGGATCTCGAAAAATAAGTAATTTCTCTTGGGCTTTTATCCTTTTTTTAGGTTCATTAGGATTCGTATTGGTTGGAATTTCCAGCTATCTTGGTAGGAATTTGCTATCTTTATTTCCCACCCAGCAAATTCTTTTTTTTCCACAAGGAATTGTGATGTCTTTCTATGGGATCGCGGGCCTCTTTATTAGCTCCTATTTGTGGTGTACAATTTCGTGGAATGTAGGTAGTGGTTATGATCTTTTCGATAAAAAAGAAGGAATAGTATGTATTTTTCGTTGGGGATTCCCTGGAAAAAATCGTCGCATCTTTTTCCGATATCTTATAAAGGATATCCAATCTATTAGAATAGAACTTAAAGAGGGTATTTCTACTCGTCGTGTTCTTTATCTGGAAATTAGAGGCCAGGGAGCCATTCCTTTGACGCGGACTGATGAAAATATGACTCCACGAGAAATTGAACAAAAAGCTGCTGAATTGGCCTCTTTTTTGCGTGTACCAATTGAAGTATTTTGAAAAAGAAAGCGATTCTGCCACGTATTCATGGACAGGCAGGAATTGCTTTGCTTTCACTTTTCGCAATTTCAATAGCCGTAAACACTCTTTTTTTTTCTTCAGTGGACTCTTTTTTCTATTTCTGTATTCTTTCGCGAGTCAAGGACTAATTAGCACTATCAAATCACAAAAAAACACAGAAGAGATTCATGGATTCGATACATTGGAATAGAATTCATGTTTGATAAAAATATTAGATCGCAGAACGTCGACGAACGCGACAGGTTCATTAACAATTTATAGATGAAAAATAAAATGGAAAAAAAGAAAATATTTATTCCTTTTCTATATCTTATATCTATAGTATTTTTACCCTGGTGGATCTCTTTATCATTTCAAAAAAGTCTGGAATCTTGGGTTACTAATTGGTGGAATACTAAGCAATCAGAAACTTTTTTGAACGATATTCAAGAAAATAATCTTCTAGAAAAATTCATCGAATTAGAGGAGCTCCACTTGTTGGACGAAATGATAAAGGAATACCCGGAAACACATCTACAAAAGCTTCGTATAGGAATTCACAATGAAACCATTCAATTGATCAAAATGCACAATGCGGATTGTATCCACATGATTTTGCACTTCTCGACAAATTTAATCTGTTTCCTTATTCTAAGCGGTTATTCTATTCTGGGAAATAAAGAACTTATTCTTCTTAACTCTTGGGTTCAGGAATTCCTATATAACTTAAGCGACACAATAAAAGCTTTTTCGATTCTTTTATTAACTGATTTATGTATCGGATTTCATTCGCCCCATGGTTGGGAACTAATGATTGGCTCTATCTACAAAGATTTTGGATTTGCCCATAACGATCAAATTATATCTAGTCTTGTTTCTACGTTTCCAGTTATTCTAGATACAATTTTGAAATATTGGATTTTCCGTTATTTAAATCGTGTATCCCCATCACTTGTAGTGATTTATCATTCAATGAATGACTGAAAAGACGAAAAAAAAAGGGGTATACGGATATAAATCGAATTCGAATTTCGAACGCGATGTTTGTTACTTTGTACATAATCACAGCATTACAAAATTCACTTCCTCTTTCTATTTATACCCATCTAAGACGGGAAGTTTCTCCCATATTCCAGTAATAAAATATTATTTCAGTAAATTTAGTTTTCACTTAAAGTAAATAACAGAATCGGGGATAGGGAACTATACTAGCAACCTACCCAATTTATTGTAGAAATTTTCGGAATCAATGATTGGACCATGCAAACTATAAATACCTTTTCTTGGATAAAAGAACAGATTACTCGATCCATTTGCATATCGCTCGTGTTATATATAATAACTCGATCCTCCATTTCGAATGCATATCCCATTTTCGCACAGCAAGGTTATGAAAATCCACGAGAAGCAACTGGACGTATTGTATGTGCCAATTGCCATTTAGCTAATAAGCCCGTGGATATTGAAGTTCCACAAGCGGTCCTTCCAGATACTGTATTTGAAGCGGTTGTTCGAATTCCTTATGATATGCAATTAAAACAAGTTCTTGCTAACGGCAAAAAGGGGGGTTTGAATGTGGGGGCTGTTCTTATTTTACCTGAGGGATTTGAATTAGCCCCACCCAATCGTATTTCTCCAGAGATGAAAGAAAAGATAGGCAATCTTTCTTTTCAGAGCTATCGCCCCAATAAACAAAATATTCTTGTAATAGGTCCCGTTCCTGGGAAAAAATATAGTGAAATTACCTTTCCTATTCTTTCCCCGGATCCTGCCACTAAGAAAGATGTTCACTTCTTAAAATATCCCATATATGTAGGTGGTAACAGAGGAAGGGGCCAGATTTATCCTGACGGAAGCAAGAGTAATAATACAGTTTATAATGCCACAGCAGCAGGTATAGTAAAGAAAATTGTACGAAAAGAAAAGGGCGGATACGAAATAAGCATAGCGGATGCCTCGGATGGACGTGAAGTGGTTGATATTATCCCTCCAGGACCAGAGCTTCTTGTTTCAGAGGGTGAATCTATCAAACTTGATCAACCATTAACAAGTAATCCTAATGTGGGTGGATTTGGTCAGGGAGACGCCGAA